GAAATAAATATATAAAGCAACGGAGCCATCATAGTATTTTTGAACTACTACAAAAAGAAGGGTGGTTATTGGATCATTTACCAACCTGAGTCTGATAGACCCTACTATTTAATATTAAATTTATATTTATTTATTTAAAAATTTTTCCATGTAAGTGTAAATAAGGTAAAAAAAAAGTGAATTCCATTATATAGCCGTATGCAATGCGCAAAAGCAAAAGAAGATGCCTGTACGGTTGTTCAATTATATCTTTTTTTATTATTATTCTTTATCTCTTCACCTTTCATTATGCGAGATAGAATAAACATTTATTATGTTATATCATCAGGGTAATGATCCACCAACCTGCTGCCTCTTTTTATGAGGCACAGACGGGAGAATTTATCTTGGAAGCGGAAGAACTACTGAAGCTGCGCGAAACCCTCACAAGGGTTTATGCACAAAGGACAGGCAAACCCTTATGGGTTGTATCCGAAGACATGGAAAGAGATGTTTTTATGTCAGCAATAGAAGCCCAAGCTCATGGAATTGTTGATCTTGTAGCGACTGAATAAAAAGGAAAAAATAACAAGGATTTCACACGAATTCGTTATTTGAGATTTTATCTTCTTACCGGATTTAATATTCTATTAATTAATCTCATTAATCTATTAATATAGAAATAAAATAATTCATAAGCATCCGGTTAAGATCGATCTAAACCAGCCCATTATGTATATGATTCAACATGCCAACTATTAAACAACTTATTAGAAACACAAGACAGCCAATCAGAAATGTCACGAAATCCCCCGCTCTTGGGGGATGTCCTCAACGACGAGGAACATGTACTAGGGTGTATGTGCGACTCGTTCAGATCATGGGCTAGGACAAAAGAAAGAAAACAATTGATCCAGTATCAACGATCAATACCAGTGAATAGGATAGAATGGAAGAACTCCAGTCAATATCTAAAAATAAAAAAGATCTATCCGTCTATTATGGTATCAAATGTATGGTTTCCGTTGGTGCAAATCCAATCACCTCAATTTAAAAATTTTAAATTTAAGATGAGAAAGAATTCTCCATTGATAGCAAATGGTATCCATTAAGCAGGGGAAATCCTATTTTAAAAAGCAGAAAAATTCTGCCTTACTCTTGCAAGAACGGACTAACAGGGTCAGCTACCCAGCTAATCTTCATAATTAAATACCGTTACTGTATAAGTGGATCTCGTTGTGAAAGACCTAGTACTGGATAATTATGGGTAGAGCCAAAGAGTTTGAACTGTACAAGTTAACAATAACATTGATTAAATGAAAGAAAGAAGGGCTCCGGTGTATAGAGAAGACCTCACCGTTTAAGAAGTAACCATAGAAACGATGGAACCCACTATATCCATTTATATTTATTACTTTTTTATTTACTATGTGTTTTTAATACCTAGTATCAATACAATTTTTTTTTTATAGGTGAAATGCCTAGAAAAAAAGAAAAAATCGTGGTCGGGAAGGTTATAATAGCAAAAGCCATTGGAATTTTTATTTTATACATTGGAAGAATCCGTTTTGTTATTAATAGACTAGGACACGGGAAGAGAATAACTGAAAGAAAGGAAATCTATTAGTTATTCATCAAAGTTTCATTTATTCAATGACCAGAATTAAACGAGGGTATATAGCTCGAAGACGTAGAACAAAAATCCGTTTATTTGCATCAACCTTTCGAGGGGCTCATTCAAGACTTACTCGTACTATTACTCAACAGAAAATAAGAGCCTTGGTTTCGGCTCATCGGGATAGAGGTAGACAAAAGAGAGATTTTCGTCGTTTGTGGATCACTCGGATAAATGCAGTAATTCGCGAGAATAAAGTATACTTTAGTTATAGCAAATTAATACACAATCTGTACAAGAGACAGTTGCTTCTTAATCGTAAAATACTTGCACAAATAGCTATATTAAATAAGAGTTGTCTTTATATGATTTCCAATGAGATCATAAAATAAAGAGATTGGAAGGAATCCGTTGGAATAGTTTAAATGGAGTTCCCTGGAGAATGAACTCTGGGAAGGTAGAGTAGAAATTAGTATGATAAAATATGATAAAGTCATCAAAATGAAGAAACACGTTCAATAAAAAATATTTATTCTTCTCCAATTTTTTTTTTTTTCTTACGAGTTGACTCGCTTCTTTCAAATTGTTTCTCATTATTAAGAAAAGGTAACGGAGATAAAATACGAGCTTGTTTTATAGCAATAGTAATTAATCGTTGTTGTTTTAAGGTCAACCTATTTACCCGTCTAGATAATATTTTTCCTTGTTCGCTAATAAATCGACTAATTAAACTCATGTTTCTATAATCAATTCGATCCCCCGATTGGATCGGAGGCAAACGCCTACGAAAAGATCGCTTGGATTTAAGAAGGATTCGCTTGGATTTATCCATGGTTTGTTTATTCCTTATCCTGAAAAAAAATCCCAATCCTATTTCGATCGGATCAAACATGATGTAGAATTAAGAAATAGGATTGGGTTTGTTTATATTTAAATAAATATATGTTATATATAATATGTAATTTTTCACCTTCCTTGGAAGACTGACACACGAGCGGTCGGTTCGATCTATTTCTTTATCTCCCCATGAATCGTATGTTTGTAACAACAGGGACAGAATTTTCTCAATTCCAATCGACCAGGCGTATTGTGTCGATTCTTTTGAGTAATATATCTGGAAATGCCCGTTGATTCCTTATTAACACGATTTCGAAGACAACTGGTACATTCCAAAATAACTGTTACTCGGACATCTTTACCCTTGGCCATGAACCTCCTTTGGTTTATGATTCACTCAATTCTTTAATTTTCCGATCCGAAGCAAGGAAGAATAAAGGACAAAAAAAAAATAGAAGCAGGTAACTCGAAATCAAATTATAAAAGAAAGATGTCGTTGCAATCAATATAGTAATAATAAGTAATATAATGATTTCTAATGATTTCTAACTATATTTAATTTATAATTAAGAATTGCCGTACAGTATTTTCAGTTAAGTATCTTGTATGATATAGTTGCCCCAACCATCACATTTTCATTTCCACTCTATTATTATATTAATATTAATTTGAGCCTGGGCCCGGGTTCATAGTTTCACTGAGGGGGAAACCCCTTTTTTTTTTTTTTTTTTTTTTTTTAGAATAACTTATTCTAAAAAAAAAAAAAAACAAAGAAAAAAAGAAGGCAAGGGTAGGGATTAGTTACAGAGATTTTATCGTATCTCTAATCTTCTTCCCCCTTCTCATATCAATAACTAAAATGAAAAAAAGGGGAATATCAACGCATCCGGAAAAAAACGATTGATCTCTATTAATAAACCTGCCAAAGACCCGAACCATAAAGCACTTACTACCGGTGCCACGGAGAGATATGTTTTTAGATCTCGCATTTGAAAAACTCCTCTTTCTTTATTCGTTATTGTAATTTTATTGTAATTTGTAATACATAATGGTAATACATATATGACCAGATGTGTATATGTAGTTAATGACTGACCGCCTGTATTTGTACGCGGAGTCCCTAATTAAAATTAAAATGTACAAAAAAGATATTTCTACCTGAAATTACTAAAAAATATTAATTTTTTATGGTAGGTTTCATATTTATTTCATACTTTATATAATATAAGTCTTTTAATATATTATATGTTTGTTATATGATATAATATGATATATGAGACCAAAAAGAAGAAATGAAAAGAGAATTTTTGTATATCAATGGAGGAAGTAAAGATGTGGAAAACAAGACAGGGATTCTCTACAATGACACTGTAGACCAATTGAAAGGGATGTAGCGCAGCTTGGTAGCGCGTTTGTTTTGGGTACAAAATGTCACGGGTTCAAATCCTGTCATCCCTACCTATTACTTATCTTATGAGCAGTAACGAGGGATCAATTGAGATAAATTGGACATACATAATAAATCTTTAATTTTATGATATATATGCAAGATGAATTGGGGTCACAGAATCTTTATTGTATTAATGATAATAAGGCGCTCTTAGTTCAGTTCGGTAGAACGTGGGTCTCCAAAACCCGATGTCGTAGGTTCAAATCCTACAGAGCGTGATTCTGTGTTCTTGTTAATCGCGTTAGGTCGAAAATTACACTTAAATAATTGAACAGCAATCTAAATTTGACCTCCCGCGGATTAAAGGAAGTAGGAGGTCAATCAAAAAAGATATGTTAATTAATCAAAGGTCCAACTGATCACCACGTCTGTATTGTAAATATGCAGTTACGAATAATCCGGCCAAAGTAATAGGAATTAGACCTAAGACGATTCCAAATAGAAAAACTTCAATCATTTCAATTTGTTTGAAAGGGGAAAGGGGAGGTAATAGTTATCCTTAAATATTAATCTGTATTGACTATAAATCTCAATGACCAAGAATTGGAAATTGATACGTTAAGTAACTGTAGAAGATATGAACTGCCATAGAAAGATTTTTTTTATGAATTGTTCATTTAATTAATTTCAAATAAGTCGTATCTTGCTCAGACCGATAAATAGAGCTGAGGTGATAGTCAAAGCTGCTAGTAGAAAACCAAAATAACTAGTTATAGTAGGCATGAAAAGGCTAAATGAAATATGTTCTTTTTATACATATGTTTATAAAGCACTTCCCTAAGTTTCAATTTTTGAAAGATACGAGGATAAGCAAAAATACCAACCAATTGAAAGGATAAATTCAATTGAAAATGTTTGATTCATCTATTATTATAGACGATACTAACAAAAATAGAGTAACATAAGTAAGAAATCAATTCATCATTTGTGACATTTACCCATGTCGCACTTTTGAATCAACAGATTCATCGGTCAACTCTGGAGTTGACTAAACTAATATATGTATATAACTAATACATGTATATATAGAATATTTTAAATTATAAATAAAGTAATAATAAGAACTTTTTTTTTATAACTTTATTCACAAAATTAAACTTTCTTTGAATCACTAATCAC